CCAATGAAAACCACACAATTAAAGGAAATGCGCAAATTTGATATTTATAAGATCAATAAATTTGGTCATTCTAGACCATCTAGACCATAAGATTCGACAGAAACTATGATAAATAAATATGAATACGGCAGAAAAAAAGAAAAAGGGGGGCAAGTAGAAAAAAATTAGACAAAGTTATATACAAGTCGCTACCCCCCCTGGTATTTCTTTAATTGAATTTCATTTGATTAGGCGGAAGTTCCTTAAAAACTTCCGCTTTCTTTAAAAGATTCTGAACAGTTCCTGTGGGTTGAGCACCCTTTTCAAGGAAATATAGAATAAGAGGAACATTTAAATAAGTTTGATTCTTCATTGGATCATAAAAGCCCACCCTTCTAAGATCTTTTCCTTCTCTTCGGGATCGAACATCAATTGCAACGATTCGATAGATGGCTCATTGGGATAGATGTAGATGAACAATACCCCCCCTAGAACCGTATAGGAGGTTTTCTCCTCGTACAGCTCGCGAAAAAATGATTTGATTCGAAGGTTTGTCTATATATGCAATTCTAATAAATTAAATGACAAACGGGCCCATAAAAGAAATTAGACTATGATTTCAGTCTTTTTTTCTTCCTGAAAATGAAAAAGAAACCATTCGTACTCATAACTCAAGTTGGATAACTCTCAAATAGTTCAAAGGAAAAATCTTTAGTCAATTTCATTTATTGAGTCGTCTTTACTCCCTTTTGTTTGTCTCGTTTAAACCATTTCAAATTCTATGTGGATTCTTTAGTCCGATCCAGTTATTGAGACGATCGATACAATTAAAAGGGTGTTTCCTTGTTCTTAGATCCTTTCCTTATTTTTAATCATTGGGTTTAGACATTACTTCGGTGTTTCTTAATCCTTTCAAAATAAAATGGCAGCAACATACCCCCTTTTGATTTCTTTCGATCAAAGAATCCTATGGACAGTCGATTCCCGCGTGATACACTTTGAATCGAAAAATTTGAATCAATTTCAACAAGTTTTGTTTTTGAATTGGAAACTTGCTCGAATTGGATCCTTTCAATTCCTATATATGTTCGATATATTTACGAAGTTGTTCCTCCAATTGATTGGCATTAACCCTAGATCCTTGCCCTCCAGAAATGAATTAATACTTTCTATTCGAGCTCCAGCGTGCACTATTTACAACCCAACAAAAAAACGAAGGGTTCGTGTGTAACAGAACAAACAATGTCGAGCCAAGAGCACCCTTATTCCTAGACAAATCAAAAATGGTGGATGTAAAAATCCACAACGGATCGTGTCCTTCAAGTCGCACGTTGCTTTCTACCACATCGTTTCAAACGAAGTTTTACCATAACATTCCTCTAATTTGGAACCGGTATGAAATTGATTCAATTATGGAATCATGAATAGTCACTGGTTCAGCTGTCCATAGACATCGTAATCTAGACTTTTCTTCTATATATGAATATATTATATGTGGAACGATTTTTCTGAAAAAGTCTTAGCAAGACAGCATTTTTAACATACATAAATAATATATAGATCCGAGAAAAAAATAGGGAAGGTTCTTCGTATCTATCAGATAGACTGAACAATTGTCACTGTTATAGATATTCTATAATCTAGAATATCTATAATTTAAGTTTAAATAATTTAAGGATTACAAATCTTTTTCACAAAAAACCCAAAATTTTCTTGTCATTGAAATAGAATGATACGTACCATAGAAGCTAAACATTTCTTCATTTTCTATGATTATATGATTGATATGTATTTGGTTTAAATGGGGTTGAGTAATATCGACTCTTGTGAGAAAGTGAATACAAAGGGATAGGATAAATCACCCCTGCCTCAATCGTTAAATCAATTTCCAATTTTTCATTAGAGTCAAACACGAAATACCAAAATCAAATTAGATTCAAAGAAAAAACATCAGCTCCATAACATATTTCTATATAATATGGATTCACTCCTACCCACTCCCCTATTTCTTTCCATGGGAATAATGGAGCATAAAAAATGGACTGCGCTGGGACGGAAGGATTCGAACCTCCGAATAGCGGGACCAAAACCCGTTGCCTTACCACTTGGCCACGCCCCATTTCAATTTCTAATCGACACTAAGAAACAATAATATTGGTATTGCTCGTTTGTCAACTCCAGTCCAAATATCTATAGATCTATAGAATCGATTGGTACTAGGATTTTGATACATATAGATATAGAATTCAACTTAATTTATTGATCATTACATAGAATTCAATTAAGATATTGTATGAAAGTATGATTTCTTCTATTCTCCTTTGAGAATTGGAGGATTTTTGGTTGGGTGGATTCAAAGAAAAAGAAGGGTTTTTGTCTACCTTACTTACTTTCTTTTTCCTTATATCAAAAACGCAATCAAAATGCAATTATCTCCAAGAACAAAATGTCTGTTATGCTTAATATCGTTAGTTTGATCTGTATTTGTATTAATTCTCCCTTTTATTCGAGTAGTTTTTTCTTCGGCAAATTGCCCGAAGCCTATGCTTTTTTGAATCCAATCGTGGATGTTATGCCAGTCATACCTGTGCTTTTTTTTCTCTTAGCTTTTGTTTGGCAAGCTGCTGTAAGTTTTCGATGAGATCCTGAATAATAATATCCTAGAAAATGTATGATTTCCTCGATAAAAAAATTCTAACAATTGAAAAAATCAGATAAGTTTTAGAGTATGAACCCTCGATTCACACGCTGAAATTCGTGGATAGTCGCCAAAACCCAGGCTTACCCCCATTTCCTCATTTTTGACCCCCTTTCCAGTAAAGACCCTAACCCTATTAGGGTCTCCCACAATATAATATCTAATTTGGATATAAACCCAAATTTTGGTTAATGAAAAACAAATGAATTTGTGACAATGCATTTCTAGAAAAAACCTCATTTCTTTAGGATATGTGGTAGAAAAATAGAAGATCTATTCTCTTTTTTTTTTCAAAAAAAACCATCTTGGAGATTGTGTAATGCTTACTCTGAAACTCTTCGTTTATACCGTAGTGATATTTTTTGTGTCTCTCTTTATCTTTGGATTCCTATCTAATGATCCAGGGCGAAATCCTGGACGTGAAGAATAAAATAGAGGGGGTTTTCCTTGGTTTTGGTTAATTTGCAAATTTTCTTAGGATTTTATCTATTCTACACGTTTCACTAAGATTTTCCAAATTTGAAAAAAAAAACCAAATCAATTCATCAACGGAAACGGAAAGAGAGGGATTCGAACCCTCGGTACGAATAACTCGTACAACGGATTAGCAATCCGACGCTTTAGTCCACTCAGCCATCTCTCCCAATTGAAAAAGAGAATTACTACATTACACATAATGTAAGGAATCTTTCTTCTTTCTCTATTCTATTATATATAGAGATCCACAAATCGGGAATTTCCTTTATCTAAAAAGATGGGCTCGACCGCGCGAACAATCGAACTAAAAAAAAATAAGCAAGACCTGTTTGTGTTGATTTTGTTCGAAAGGCCCTTCTTATTCTCATGGCCCGGCCCGGTCAGTACCTAGCCGGGCTCTTTTTTTTTGTTCCAACGAATTATAGATAAATAATGATTTATCTGATATCTGATTTGAAAACAAAAAGACTTTTTTTATTATATTCAATAAAAAAAAAGAACAAAGACTATTTACATTTTTTTTCTTGTTATATTTTACCGAACTAAAAAAGAAACTATCGATTCTTCCACAATGCATTTTTCTGTTATGATTTTAGTGTTTTTTTTTATCCGTATCGATCTTCTTCAGCAAAAGGTAAAACTTTAGTTATTTAATTTAAATTAAATGAAGCCTCTTTCCCGAATCTCATTAAATTAGGATCTCCCCGCAAAAAAGTGCAACGTTCTCATTTTGATGATTCTTTGATGATCCTATCTTGATCATGCTCAATGATCTTGTTCGACAAAAGGTCCATTTGTATACAATAATCATATTGTAGCGGGTATAGTTTAGTGGTAAAAGTGTGATTCGTTCTATTAACCGTTAATAGTTAAAGGGTCTTTCGGTTTGATTCATATTCCGACCAAAAACTTTATTTCTTAAAAAGATTTAATCCTTTACCTCTCAATGAGAAATTCGAGAAAAAAATACGAATTCTCGTGATTTGTATCCATGAGTCACTTATAAATTGAAAAGTTGGATTATGAAATTGCGAAACATAATTTTTGAATTGGACCAAAACTTCCAATTGAATAAGTATGAGTAAAGGATCCATGGCAGAAGATAGAAAGTCCATTTCTAATCGTAACTAAATCTTCCATTTTTTTCTTTCTAAAGAAAGAAATTGGAGCAAAATAGCTATTCAACGATGACTTTGGTTTACTAGAGACATCGACATATTGTTTTAGCTCGGTGGAAACAAAATCCTTTTCCTTAGGATCCTCTCAAATAGAAATAGAGAACGAAGTAACTAGAAAGATTGTTAGAATCACCTTCTTCTAGAAGGATCATCTAGAAAGCGATTCATTTTGTTTGTTTGTATTCAAACAAAAAGCTGACGTAGGTGTTATGGGTATAATTTTGTTCATTTTGTTCACATCTTAGATCTATGAATTTCCTCATATTCCATAAAGGAGCCGAATGAAACCAAAGTTTCATGTTCGGTTTTGAATTAGAGACGTTCAATTCAGTGCTTTGAACGTCGACTATAACCCCTAGCCTTCCAAGCTAACGATGCGGGTTCGATTCCCGCTACCCGCTTATTTCCTTTTTTCGAAATATTTTATTAGAATTCTATTCTAGAATATAGATAATCTATTTTAATTACGATTAGTGAATCATTGAATATACAATTCCAAAAATGATCTCACATATAATCCTATTTTTTTGGTTTTCAAATCAAAATACGAAAAAATCGGAATGAACGGCGTCCATTGTCTAATGGATAGGACAGAGGTCTTCTAAACCTTTGGTATAGGTTCAAATCCTATTGGACGCAATTGATTTCCATCTATTTTTGATTTCGAA